ATAGGATTTAACGATTCCTAAGAGTGGATTCGTCCTTTTAACTGTCAGTGTTCCTTTGATTTCTTACATTTCCATGTGATTTGTTAATATTTGTTAATAGTAATAAATAAAAGTAATAAATAAAGATAATATAGAGTAATAAATAAAATATAGTAATAAATAAAGATAATATAAAGATAATAAAGAATAGAAAGAAATTAATCGCTTGGATCGTGTATCAACGTCCAATTACGGGAAAAGAAAAGGTTCCATCGGAACAATTATTTAGTTCAGGGTATCTCGTTTCTTTTTTTTTCTTTGAAAAAAAAAGAGAGAAAGTGTGGAGAGAAATGATAAGAAGATATTGGAACATTAATTTGAAAGAGATGTTGGAAACAGGAGTTCATTTTGGTCATGCTACTAGAAAATGGAATCCAAAAATGGCACCTTATATCTCTGCAAAGCGTAAGGGTATTCATATTACAAATCTTACTAGAACTGCTCGTTTTTTATCAGAAGCGTGTGATTTAGTTTTTGATGCAGCAAGTAGGAGAAAACAATTCTTAATTGTTGGTACCAAAAATAAAGCAGCTGATCCAGTAGCGCGGGCTGCAATAAGAGCTCGGTGTCATTATGTTAATAAAAAATGGCTAGGTGGCCTTTTAACGAATTGGTCCACTACAGAAATGAGACTTCAAAAGTTCAGGGACTTGAGAATGGAACAAAAGACAGGGGGAATCAACCGCCTTCCGAAAGGGGATGCGGCTCGATTAAAGAGACAGTTATTTCACTTGCAAACATATTTGGGCGGGATTAAATATATGACAGGGTTACCCGATATTGTAATAATCGTTGATCAGCAAGAAGAATATATGGCTCTTCAAGAATGTATCACTTTGGGAATTCCAACAATTTGTTTAATTGATACAAACTGTGACCCGGATCTCACAGATATTTCGATTCCAGCGAATGATGACGCTATAGCCTCAATCCGCTTAATTCTTAACAAATTAGTATTTGCGATTTGTGAAGGGCGTTCTAGCTATATACGAAATCCCTGATTAATAATAAGATAAATAAATTCTTTTTTGAATTCCATAGATTGACGAAATCCATTACTATTTCGGAATCTCATAAAAGAGATAAAAAACTGGGGATATTATGTGATTAGTTGGTATATAAAATATAAAATATACAATTCAAGTGAGCAAGTAGAAAAAAAGACGGTTGAATCAAAATAATTTCTTGTAAAGTTTTCTTTCTTTCAGAGGACAATATGAATGTTCTATCATATTCCATTAACACATTAAAGGGGTTATATGAAATATCCGGGGTGGAAGTAGGCCAGCATTTCTATTTGAAAATAGGCGGTTTCCAAGTCCATGCCCAAGTACTTATTACTTCTTGGGTTGTAATTCTTATCTTATTAGGTTCAGCCATTGTAACTGTTCGGAATCCACAAACCATTCCTACTGACGGTCAGAATTTCTTCGAATATATCCTTGAATTTATTCGAGATGTGAGCAAAACCCAGATTGGAGAGGAATATGGTCCATGGGTTCCCTTTATTGGAACTTTGTTTCTATTTATTTTTGTTTCTAATTGGTCAGGGGCGCTTTTACCTTGGAAAATCATAGAGTTACCTCATGGGGAGTTAGCCGCACCCACGAATGATATAAATACTACCGTTGCTTTAGCTTTACTTACGTCAATAGCATATTTTTATGCGGGCCTTAGCAAAAAAGGATTAGGTTATTTCGGTAAATATATACAACCAACTCCAATTCTTTTACCTATTAACATTTTAGAAGATTTCACAAAACCTTTATCACTTAGCTTTCGACTTTTTGGAAATATATTAGCGGATGAATTAGTAGTTGTTGTTCTTGTTTCTTTAGTACCTTTAGTGGTTCCTATACCTGTCATGTTCCTTGGATTATTTACAAGTGGTATTCAAGCTCTTATTTTTGCAACTTTAGCTGCGGCTTATATAGGTGAATCCATGGAGGGCCACCATTGACTAAGTTTCGAAATAGTCTTTTTTAGCTTAGTGCAAGGTAATCTATGCCTTGCTCGAGATAATCTTCTTCGTGAACAGAAATATACACATAAATAGACAAAAAAGTATATAAGATCTAGAAGAATAGTAAAAAAGATTACGATATTAGGGAATTGTAAAAAAAATTAGGTTCTATAAAGCGATTCCCATTTCAGTCGGTTTTATTCAATTCAAAGATTGACCAAAAGAAAATATTAATTAAAGAATAAATTACATGAACTTAGATCAACCAAAGACTTCTATTTCTATGCAATGATTTAGACTAATAAATTCGCTCATTTAGATTGATTGTATCCATGTGGGATAATGCTAAATTATAAATTCAATAAAAAGAGGATAAGAGTTTACAAAAAATGAGATTCAAGAGAAAATGGTTTTGTTAGAAGAGTGGGATCAAACTAGGTATATGTAATATATATAATCGCTATAAGCCAACTTTCCTTGATGAATGTTTCGAAAAAT